ATCTTTTTTTTTATTCTTCACGTCCAGGATTACGGCCCGGATCGTTAGATAAGAATCCAAAGATGAAGAGAGAAACAAAAAATATCACTACTGTGTAAACGAAGAGTTTGAGAGTAAGCATTACACAATCTCCAAGATTTTTTTCTGGAAAAGGGAAATAGATTGCCTATTTTTTCTCACATAGATTATTTTGACATAATACCCCCAAAATGCAGTCTTTTCTTGAAAAAAAAAAAGTAATTTTCACGCATTTATTCGTAATAATAAATATTCTGATTCCTTCATTACCAAAAAAAATTTTTTGCCATATCCATTATTAGCTATTGTAGGGTCTTTAGAAAGTCCTTGTTTACTGGAAGGTCAGAACGAGGAAATAAGTTGATCCAAATTTATCACTGCGGTTATTCAATTCAATATACAAGAATTTTTTTTTTCGGATAAATCATGAATTTTGCGGAGTATTAAAGATTTTATCGAAAACTTACAGCAGCTTGCCAAACAAAGGCTAAGAGAAGAAATAGTACGGGTATGACAGGCATAACATCTACGATTGGATTGAAAAAGGCATAAGCCTCGGGCAATTTGGCGAAGAAAAAACTACTCGAATAAAGGGTAGAATTAAAACAGATACAGATTAAACTAAAAAGATTAAGCATAACAAACATTTCATTCTTGTAGATTAGAAAATTTTATTTTGGTTGAGTTCCTTTTATGAGGGAAAAATGAAAAGGCCGGTCAAACAATTCTTCTTTTTCTTCGAACTCAACCAAATCAAAAAATCTTTCCTTTCATTCTCAAATGAGAATACAAGGAATTATAGTTTCATACAATATCTTAATTGAATTTTATGTAATGATCAATAATTTTTTTTTTGATTCTATATTTACATGTGTTAAATCCTAGCAACAACATATTTCATACGTATTTAGGTTGGGATTGACGAATGATTAATACTAATATATATAATATTATATTAGTTTTAGTTTTATTAGTGTCAAATAGAAATCTAAATGGGGCGTGGCCAAGCGGTAAGGCAGCGGGTTTTGGTCCCGTCACTCGGAGGTTCGAATCCTTCCGTCCCAGAGCGTCTCCATCAGAAATGAAAGATTCTTCTCTTTTTACTTAATTTTATGAAATTGATGGAAAGATTTTTGAATTTGAAGTAAAACAAAATCTGTCTGTATAAAATGAACAAGTCTTATGTATAATATTGTATAATATACATTATGTATTGTATTGTTCTATTTCAGTAATAGCGGTTCTTTGGTTAAGTCAAAGGGTCTTCGATTCTTTAAATATCCATGGTTCCTCCCAGTAATAATTGTTCATTGTATACGATGGGTACGAAAAGATGCTTTTATTCTTTATTCTGATTTTCTCTTTCAGATGAAAGAATAAAGATTCTAATCTTATCTTACACGAGACTTTTTCTATTCCATACTTATATGTATTATGTATGAAAACAAAAAAACTATTTTTACTTCATTTTTATGAACTCTTGGTACTCGAATAAAGATGTGTGAAAAATCTATATTATAAAGAAACTTCCGATCTTTTCGAGTCATCGGAATAGCGTAATATTTGCTTAGGAAGATGAAAATAAGATTTAAGTAAACCCATTTATTCCTCTTTTTTTTTTTTAGAAATTTAGAAATATGTATTATTGATATGATTCATATCATGGAATTGGGGGTGAAATAACTTTCTAAGCCTTTTTCGGATAACTATTTTTCTATCTATTATCCACAGATACATAGAAAGTATTATATACTGTTGAGCCAATGACTATTCATGATTCCATATTGAATCAATTCCATACTGGTTCGAATTTTAATTTTATTTTATTAGAGGAATGTTATGGTAAAACTTCGTTTGAAACGATGTGGTAGAAAGCAACGTGCGACTTGAAGGACATGATTCGCTGTGGATTCTTACATCCGCCATTTTCTATAGGAATGAAGATGCTCTTGAATCGACATAATTTGTTCTGTTCCTGTTAGGAACCTAGCCGAATTTATATTGGTTTGATAAATAGGAATAGTACATTATGGAGCTCGAGCAAAAACAAAAAGTCTTGATTCATTTATCGGGGGGAAAAATCTAGGGTTAGTAACAATTAATAAGTTAGACCAACTTTGTAAGTATATTCCTAATATAGAAATCGAAGGTTTAAATTTCTAACAAATTAGAAATACAATAAAACAAAGTCAAATTTGTTGGAATTGGTAAAACCTTTTCAATTCAAATGAGGAGTGTATTATATTGGAATGAATCGTTCGTATTATTTTTCCATAGAAAGAAATAACAAAAAACAAAAGGTATGTTGCTGCCATTTTGAAAAAAAAAAAGGAGTAAGTATCACCGAAGTAATGTCTAAACCCAATGATTTTACAAAGCAAAGAGAAAGGATTCTGGAACAAGTAAATACAATTTTCAATTGTTTCAATATTTTTATTTTATTATAATGAGGAATAAAAATAGATTTTAGACGAGACAAACAAAATAGGTTAGAGACGACTCAAGAAATGGTTAAGGATTTCCTTTCGAACTTTTTAAGAATACCCAACTTGAGTTATGAGTATGAATGATATTTCTTTTTTTTCTGTAATATAAGTAAGAACAAAAAACGACTCAAATGATAGTCTAATTCATGATTTTATGGATATATTTGTCATTATATATAGAAATATTAGAATCATTTTTTCTCGAGCCGTATGAGGAGAAAACCTCCTATACGTTTCTAGGGGGGGGTATGGTATTGTTTATCTACATCTATCCCAATGAGCGGTCTATCGAATCGTTGCAATTGACGTTCGATCCCGAAGAGAAGGAAGAGATCTTCGAAAAGTCGGGTTTTATGATCCGATACAGAATCAAACTTATTTAAATGTTCCTGCTATTCTTTATTTCCTTGAAAAGGGTGCTCAACCTACGGGAACGGTTCATGATATTTTAAGAAAGGCAGAATTATTTAAAGAAAGAACTTTATAAAATAAAGAAAAAAATTAATAAATAAAAAAGGGGTATAGGTAACTAGTATATATTTGTAAATAATTATTTAATTTACCCATAATTTGCTCTTTTCTTGTTCTATTCATATTTATTTTATTTATTTGACTTTTTTTTCATCTAAATTTCTTATTTATGTTGTGCCAATCCAACACAAATCCTTATTTTATTTATTTAATTAATTGAATTTGTTTTCTCAACATTCGTATTGACAATGCTGTATGGAACAAATATAATTCGATCGTAGATAAATAGATCTCTTTATTCCGATCCCCCATCGGTTTTTCCTTTACTTTAGTTACTTTAGTCAAATGATTGGTTTGCAAGATTTACTGTTATACAATATACAAGATGTTTTTTCTTCATGAAAATCTCCATCTCCAATTTTTTTTTTGATCATATCTGCATATTATATTTATCTGGGTTGCTAACTCAACGGTAGAGTACTCGGCTTTTAAGTGCGACTATGATCTTTTACACATTTGGATGAAGCAACGAATTCGTCCAGACTATTGGTAGAGTCTATAAGACCGCGACTGATCCTGAAAGGTAATGGATGGAAAAAACAGCATGTCGTAATAATAAAATGGAATTTCTTATTATATTCTTATTCTTTTTTAGTATAATTTTTAGTTTCTCCTTACAGGATCATTACAAAATTGTATTTTGATTTTTGGAGAAGGACAAAGGAAATTCACATTTACTGTTGGGTCTAGTGAATAAATGGATAGAGCCTTACGGCTCCAATTCTGGTAAAAAAAAAGCAACGAGCTTCGATTCTTAATTTGAATAATTACCCGATCTAATTAGACGTTAAAAAGAAATTAGTGCCTGATACGGGGAAGGGTTCTCCTATGAGTGGACCTTTTATTCTTTTTTTTCTTTTTTAATAAATTCTAACTATTCTCTATTATGGATTGGAAACGAATGTGTATAAGAAACAGTATACTGATAAAAAATTTGTTCCAAAGTCAAAAGAGCGATCCGGTTGCTAAAATAAAATATTTTTTACCCTACGTTAATTCTAACGAAGATAACCCCCTGAATAGAAGGGGGGAGGAAAAAAAATCTGTTGATTTGACTCTCTGTTTCCGGGGTATATATTTTTTTTTCATACGGAATACATACTCTGTTCCGACCATATTGCACTATGTATAATTTGATAACCCAAGAAATGCCTACGGTTTCTGGTTCAAGTAGAAATGTAAGTCAATGGAAGAATTACAACGATATTTAGAAAAAGATAGATCTCGGCAACAACACTTTCTATATCCGCTTCTCTTTCAGGAGTATATTTATGCACTTGCTCATGATCATGGTTTAAATAGTTCGATTTTTTACGAACCTGTGGAAATTATTGGTTATGACAATAAATCTAGTTTAGCACTTGTAAAACGTTTAATTACTCGAATCTATCAACAGAATTATTTGATTTCTTCAGTTAATGATTCTAACCAAAATAGATTCCTTGGGCACAACGCGTTTTTTTATTCTCATTTTTATTCTCAAATTGTATCAGAAAGTTTTGCAATTATTGGAGAAATTCCATTCTCGCTCCGATTAGTATCTTTTTTTGAAGAAAAAGAAATACCAAAATATCATAATTTACGATCTATTCATTCAATTTTTCCCTTTTTAGAGGACAAATTATCACATTTAAATTATGTTTCAGATATACTAATACCTCATCCCATCCATATGGAAATCTTGGTTCAAATTCTTCAATGCCGGATTCAAGATGTTCCTTTTTTGCATTTATTGCGATTCTTTCTTCATGAATATCATAATTGGGATAGTCTTCTCATTACTCAGAACAAATCTATTTATGTTTTTTCAAAAGAAAATAAAAGACTCTTTCGGTTACTATACAATTTTTATGTTTTTGAATGTGAATTTTTATTAGTTTTTTTTCGTAAACAATCTTATTATTTACGATTAACATCTTCTGGAACTTTTCTTGAACGAACCCATTTATATAGAAAAATAGAACA